ACGCAACGATGACTCTTTTCAACAAATCATAAAGACATTGGTACCCTATATTTTATCTTCGGAGCATGAGCAGGCATAGTAGGAACTTCATTGAGACTGGTAATTCGTGCTGAATTAGGTCAACCAGGAAGCCTCATTGGTGACGATCAAATCTACAATGTAGTTGTGACCGCTCACGCTTTTGTAATAATTTTTTTCATAGTTATACCCATTATAATTGGAGGCTTCGGCAACTGACTTGTACCACTTATACTAGGAGCTCCAGATATAGCATTCCCTCGTATAAACAATATAAGATTTTGACTGCTCCCCTTTTCCTTAACATTATTATTAACAAGAGGAATAGTAGAAAGTGGAGTAGGAACTGGGTGAACTGTCTACCCTCCACTCTCAGCAGCAATCGCTCATGCTGGCGCTTCTGTTGATTTAGGAATTTTCTCGCTTCATCTAGCTGGAGTTTCATCTATTTTGGGTGCAGTAAATTTTATGACAACTGCTATTAATATACGAAGAAAAGGTATAACAATAGACCGAATACCCTTATTTGTATGATCAGTATTTATTACAGCAGTTCTTTTGCTACTTTCCCTTCCTGTTCTAGCAGGAGCTATTACTATACTTTTAACAGATCGAAACTTAAATACTTCATTCTTCGACCCAGCAGGGGGAGGAGACCCAGTCCTCTATCAACACTTATTCTGATTTTTTGGGCATCCTGAAGTTTATATTCTTATTCTCCCAGCTTTTGGTATAATTTCCCACATTGTAACACAAGAATCCGGGAAAAAGGAAGCCTTTGGAACTCTAGGGATAATTTATGCCATGATAGCAATTGGAATTCTTGGTTTCGTTGTTTGAGCACACCACATATTTACTGTAGGTATGGATGTTGATACACGAGCCTACTTTACTTCTGCCACAATAATTATTGCAGTTCCTACAGGAATTAAAATTTTCAGATGATTAGGCACCCTTCAAGGTACTCAGATCAATTACAGTCCATCTCTTCTCTGAGCCTTAGGTTTTATTTTTCTATTTACAGTTGGTGGCCTCACAGGAGTAGTTCTTGCTAATTCACCTATTGATATTATTCTTCACGACACATACTATGTTGTTGCTCACTTTCATTATGTTCTATCTATAGGCGCAGTTTTTGGCATCTTTGCAGGAATTGCCCACTGATTTCCCCTATTTACAGGCCTATCTATAAATCCTAAATGATTAAAAATTCATTTTTTAACTATATTTACAGGAGTAACCATCACTTTCTTCCCTCAACATTTCCTAGGATTAAATGGAATGCCGCGACGATACTCTGATTATCCTGACGCATTCACTGCATGAAATGTTTTATCTTCTATTGGATCAATAATTTCTCTTGTAGCCGTTCTTAGATTCATTATTATTGTATGAGAAGCCTTGGTAGTTAAACGAACAGTTATATTTTCTTTATTTTTACCTACTTCAATTGAATGACAGCATGCTTACCCTCCAGCTGATCACAGTTATATAGAAATTCCTATAATCACTAACTACTAAAATGACAGATAGATGTGCAGGATTTAAGCTCCTGTTAGGGAAAATTATTTCCTTTTAGTAATGGCAACATGAGGTCACCTAGGATTCCAAGACAGCGCGTCACCCCTTATAGAGCAACTTATTTTCTTCCATTACCATACTATGGTTGTGCTAATTTTAATTACTACTTTTGTTGGCTATATAATAGCCGCTATATTCCCCAATGCTTTTGTTAGTCGTTTCCTCCTTGAAAATCAAACAATTGAAGTAATTTGAGCAATCTTACCTGCTATTATTCTCATTTTTATTGCTTTACCTTCAGTTCGGTTACTCTATCTTCTAGATGAAGTTAATAATCCTAGAATCACTCTTAAAACAATTGGGCATCAATGATACTGAGGATACGAGTATTCAGACTTCCTACAAGTAGAGTTTGATTCCTACATAACCTCATCTAACGAAATAGACTTGCCTGGGTTTCGACTTTTAGACGTAGACAGCCGAACTGTGTTACCTATAAATACACAGGTCCGTATGTTAGTAACTGCAGCTGATGTTATTCTCTCTTGAACTGTCCCAGCTCTAGGAGTAAAAGCAGATACAATTCCCGGTCGCCTTAACCAAATTATATTTATGGTTAACCGCCCCGGATTATTTTTCGGGCAATGTTCAGAAATTTGTGGGGCTAATCACAGATTTATACCAATTGTAATAGAAAGTGTGGCAGTCTCAGCCTTTTTAAATTGAATCTCCTCCTCATCCGACCTATCACCCGATGACTGAAATGAAAGTATAGGTCTTTTAAACCTGTCATAGTAGAGGCACCTACTTCTGGTGGAAAAGTTAGTTAATTAACAATATGAGCTTGTCAAGCTCAAGTAATTCCGTTGGAACACTTTTTGATGCCTCAAATAGCACCTCTTTTATGGTTAAATCTATTTTTTATATTTCTTGTCGGGTTTCTTTTATTTTTTATTTTAAACTATTTTATAAAATCCCCACTTAAAATATCCGCTTCAATTGAATTAAAGACTCAACACCAAAAAGCCTGAAAATGATAACAAGACTATTTTCTATTTTTGAGTCTTCTTCAAGAATCTTCTCTTTATCAATTAATTGGTTATCAACTTTTGTTGGATTACTTTTTGTTCCTTATCTCTATTGAGCTGTACCTTCACGTTGAGCATTAGTTTGGTCCAAAATTATGCAACTTCTTCACAATGAGTTTCAAGCTATCTTAGGACAAGCCACTAAAGGTTCAACTATTTTATTCATTTCTTTATTTAGATTTGTTATATTTAATAATTCTCTCGGGTTACTCCCGTATGTGTTTACTAGATCCAGACACCTTGCGATAACTCTTGCGCTTGCTTTACCTTTATGGCTAACTTTTATTTTATTTGGTTGAATCAACCATACCCAACATACACTCGCTCATATAGTTCCTCAAGGGACGCCAGGGCTTCTAATACCATTTATAGTGTTAGTAGAGACTTTAAGAAATATTATTCGACCAGGAACTTTAGCCGTTCGACTAGCAGCTAATATAATTGCAGGGCATCTTTTGTTGACACTTTTAGGTAATATAGGTCCCTCCTTATCTTTGACTTTAGTGTCATTTTTAATGTTAGCTCAAATCCTTCTTTTAATACTGGAATCTGCTGTTGCAATGATTCAATCATATGTATTTGCTGCCCTAAGGACTTTATATGCTAGAGAAGTTAACTAATACCATCATCACACGGATACCACGCTTACCATTTAGTCGATATAAGACCCTGACCTTTAACAGGGTCAGTGAGAACCATAATACTAACCACAGGGCTTGTTAAGTGATTTCACCAGTTTAACATAGACTTACTACTTCTAGGGGTTTTAGCTACTATTTTAACAATAATTCAATGATGACGAGATGCAACACGTGAGGGGACCTACCAAGGGCTCCACACCCAAGTTGTAATAAAAGGACTTCGTTGAGGAATAATTCTATTTATTGTATCAGAAGTGTTGTTCTTTTTCTCTTTCTTTTGAGCATTTTTTCATAGTAGACTTTCTCCAACAATTGAAATTGGGACATGTTGGCCACCAGTTGGAACCCAACCTTTTAATCCTTTCAAAATTCCGCTTTTAAACACAACTATTCTTTTGTCCTCCGGAGCTACCGTAACATGGGCACATCATGCTATTACAAGATCAAATCGCTCAGAAGCAATTCAAAGTCTTGCTTTAACTATTTTTTTAGGATTATATTTTTCAGCTCTTCAAGCTTTCGAATATGCAGAAGCTTCTTTTACAATTGCAGACTCTGTCTACGGGTCTACTTTTTTTGTAGCAACTAGTTTCCGAGGGCTTCATGTTATCATTGGAACTTCCTTCTTAGCTATTTGCTTCTACCGACTTTATAAATGCCACTTTTCTTCGGACCATCATTTTGGTTTTGAAGCAGCTGCTTGATACTGACACTTTGTAGATATTGTATGGCTATTTTTATATATCTTTATCTATTGATGAGGAGGGTAATTAATTTTTTAATATAACAAGTATATTTGGCTTCCAACCAAAAAGTCTAGAATTTCTAGAAAAATTAATTTTCATTATGTTTATTGTAGTTTCAACAACTTTTATAATTAGATCTGTAGTTATAATCCTTGCCTCGATTTTGTCAAAAAAACTTATTACAGATCGAGAAAAAAATTCCCCATTTGAGTGTGGATTTGATCCTAAAGGCTCAGCACGACTTCCTTTTTCTTTACGCTTCTTTTTAATTGCAGTTATTTTCTTGATTTTTGACGTAGAAATCACTCTCTTACTTCCTCTTGCTTCAATTATTCACTTAACAAATATATTTTCTTGGGCTCTTACTGGGGTTTTATTTTTATTGATTCTGCTTTTTGGGCTTTACTATGAATGGCACCAAGGTGCTTTAGAATGATCCTATTAGAGCTATATTCAATTTATGATTTATGAGTTGCATTCATAAGGTATTTTTATAAACTGGCTTTAAGATTAAAAGGCGAAATATTGCACTTAGTTTCGGCCTAAGGTTTGATCTAATGTAGGTTTTTAATCTTTGGAAGAACCCAAAATAAAGGCCCATCGCTGTTAATGATGAAACTGGATTTTTTATCCCTTTCAAGGAAATATTTATGTCAAAAAAAGAAACTTCTAACTTCATTTTAAGCGGTTGAATTCCGTTTATATTTCAAGGAAATATTTATGCCAAAAAAAATGTGCGGTTACAAATTTTAAAATACTTATATTTTAATTATAAAAAAAAATCATAATCAAAATTTCGGTGTTTAGTATATTGACGCGTTTTGAAGCAGACCAGCACTTTTAAAAATTTGATTTTCAGGTTTGAAATATGTAGATATATTACTATAACTCAAATATTTTTTTTAAGGTTAGTAAGTTAGTGGAGAGTGCTAACTAAGTCCCTAACTTCACTTTGTTGTTAGGGAGCTAGTTAGCACTTCTAACAAACTTCATAACAATTTCCAATTTTGTCGAGGTTTCTTTCAAAGCTGCATGAAATGGTATTTTACCTTCATAATTTTTTAGCTTGACTTGGGCGTGGGACAGATTTTTTTTAGTAATAAATGACTTATATTAATATGCTTAATTATTAAAACTTATAATTATATTTATATTGTTAATTTTAATGTTTATATTAAATTTCTTTAATTATAGCATGTTTATTAAACCGTTAAAAATTAAAAAATACTATTTGTACATTGGTGGAAGTTTGATTCTTGCTTGATACTTTTACGTTATAGCTGGTAAATACATGTAAATAATTGTGTGGAGTGAAAAATGAGTAAATTTATTAAAAATAAGTTTAATTAGAAAAGTATAAATCGTGTTAAGAAAATTAAAATCACAGTATAAAATATTAAATTATGGGCGGTAGCTTGATTTGGTAGTTATAAGAAGTCTGACTAAGTTTTGTGCCAGCAGTCGCGGTTACACTTTAAGATTAAGTAAAAGTAATTTAGTTAACAGTTAATTAAAAATTTATAAGTTAGTTTAGTTTATTTTAATAAAAGGTAAAATTAGATTGTTAATTAGTAAATTAAATTAGTATATAAAAAAGATGAAACTGTAGATGCCAGGGTATGAACTAGGATTAGATACCCTATTACACCTGGGAGTAAAATTTAAATGCTTGAATATTAATAGTTATATTCTTTAAAATCAAAGAATTTGGCGGTATTTTAGTCTTGTTAGAGGAACTTGTTCTATAAACGATAAAACACGCAGAATCTTACTTATCTTGGTAAATTTTACAGTTTGTATACCGTCATTATTAAATAATCTTGAAAAAGTTAATTATTGGGATTAAAAAAATTAAATATATTAGATCAAGGTGCAGCTGATAGATAAGTAGAAATGAGTTACAATAATACTTATTTATAACGGATTGAAGATAGAATTATTTTCAAAGAAGGTGGATGTAATTGTAAAAAAAGTTTAATAAGCTTTTTTGGTATAAGCTCTAAATTATGTACATATCGCCCGTCACTTTCATTTAAAATGAAATAAGTCGTAACATAGTAGGTGTACTGGAAAGTGTCCCTAGAAATAATCGAAATAAAGCTTTATAGTTTAGCATCTCACTTACGTTGAGAAGGTTTATCGTGCAAATCGATTATATTTTGAGTATTATAAATCTTTGCTATTGTTATTTAGTGTTAGAATATAAATAAGAAAAATATTTTTGTATAAAAGAAGTAAGTAGAAATCTAAAATTTGAATCGAAAACTGAGATAAAGGCTAGAGTTAAAAGTATTGTAAAAGAATAGTGAAATAAATGAAAATTTAATAATAAGAAAGCAAAAGTAAATTTTTGTACCTTGTGTATCAGGGAAAATTAAAATTTTAAAAATAATTTTTTGATCCCGAAAAAGGAAGAGCTAAATTAATAAAAAGGTTATTGTGGCATAAATATCTTTAATATTAATTTAGTGATGAAATGTTAAACGATTTCTTTGATATCTGGTTTTTAGAAAAATGAATTTAATTCAGTTTTAATATTTAAAGAAAATTAAATGTAAGAATAGGAGGGTTGAGCTTCTTATTCAAAATATAAAAAAGTATAGGAGAAATTTATTTAATAGTTGAATTAGGCTTAGAAGTAGCCATATGAATAAAGTGTTTTAACTAATTTTTAAATTAAAGTTATTTATATTCTTCTTGTAGTTGTATCTAAAAATGTTGATAATCTTTGTATCTATAGATAAAATGATTTTATTAGTAGAAAATTTTGTAAATAGTAAAATATTAAAAAATTAATAAATTTTAAATATTGGCTGATGTGGGTTAAGGAACTCGGCAAATAAAGCTTCTGCCTGTTTATCAAAAACATGTCTATATGATGGTTTACAAAGTCTAACCTGCCCACTGGGATCAAACTAAAGGGCCGCGGTATTTTAACCGTGCGAAGGTAGCATAGTCATTAGTCTCTTAATTGGAGGCTTGTATGAATGGTTGGACAAGAAGCAAACTGTCTCAAATACAATAATTGAATTTGACTTTTAAGTGAAAAGGCTTAAATATTTTAAAGGGACGATAAGACCCTATAAAGCTTAATAATTTAGTATATAATTAGATGAGTTAAAAGTTTAATATTATTTATATACTGAATTATTTCGTTGGGGCGACGATGATATAATTTGTAACTGTTTAAATCTAAAATACAGAGATATTTGTGTGTAATGATCCTTGTTGTTGATTAAAAATTTAAGTTACTTTAGGGATAACAGCGTTATTTATTTTGAGAGTTCATATCGACAAAAAAGTTTGCGTCCTCGATTTTGAATTAAAAATTTGCCATGGTCTAGGAGTTGTGGAGGTAGGTCTGTTCGACCTTTAAATTTTTACATGATTTGAGTTCAAACCGGCGTGAGACTTGGTTTCTATCTTTTAAGAAGGCAGAAATTACGTTTAGTACGAAAGGATTTAGTAATTAAAATAATTTTTAAGTATAGATTAACTATATTACTTTGGCAGATGTGATGCATTAGACTTAGGATCTAATTAGATAGAGTTTTCTATAAGTAATAAACATTTATTCAGAAATGTTTGAATAAAACAGTTTGTGATAGCTTTAGTTATATTTGTTAGTTATTTAATTTTAATTATTTGTGTTCTTGTAGGTGTTGCATTTGTCACTTTACTAGAACGTAAAATTTTAGGATATATCCAAATTCGTAAAGGACCAAATAAAGTTGGTTTTATTGGGCTGCTACAACCCTTTGCGGACGCTGTGAAGTTATTTACTAAAGAGCAAACGGTACCTGTAAAATCTAATTTTCTCCCATATTATGCTTCACCTGTTTTTAGTTTGTTTACTGCATTAATTGTGTGGTTAGTAATTCCTTATGAAGTTGGAATAATAAATTTAAATATAGGAGTTCTTTTCTTCTTGTGTTGTTTAAGGTTAGGTGTCTATTCAACTATAAGAGCTGGTTGAGCTTCTAACTGTAAATACTCTTTGTTAGGTAGGCTTCGTGCTGTTGCTCAGACTATCTCTTATGAAGTTAGTCTTGCTTTAATTCTGCTTTCTTTTATTTTTTTAGTTGGTGGTTTTAGTTTAGAACTTTTTAATTTATATCAAGAAAGTGTATGATTTTTGTGGGTCACATTGCCGTTAGCTTTGATTTGATTTGCTTCTTGTTTAGCTGAGACAAATCGAACTCCCTTTGATTTTGCAGAAGGCGAATCAGAGTTAGTGTCTGGATTTAATACTGAGTACAGAAGAGGTGGTTTTGCTTTAATTTTTATAGCTGAGTATGCTAGAATTTTGTTTATAAGGGCACTATTCGCATTATTGTTTTTAGGTGGAGGTCCTTCTAGTCCCCTTTTTTATGCAAAGTTGGTAGGGGTGAGATTTGCGTTTATTTGAGTTCGAGGGACTCTTCCTCGTCTTCGTTATGATAAGTTAATAGGGTTAGCTTGAAAAAGGTTTTTACCAGTTTCTCTTAATTATTTAATTTTTTTCATAGGTCATAAAAATATTATGTTATTGTTCTATGATTTAGTCTATAACTAATTTAGTATATTGAAAATAGAACAATAGTTAAGACGTTTTAGTGTCCTTATTGATGTTTTCAAAACATCTGTTTTAAATAAACTAAACTATCAATCAAGCAGTTTATCCCATAATAAGAGTGAAAGAGGATTGACAATATAATAAAGGAAATACACTACTGTCAGGATTTGCCCTGTAATAACAAAAGGATCTTCGACGGGTCGAGCTCCAATTCAGGTTAGAAGAATAACAATTGCAATTAAAGATCAAAATAAAATTTGATTTAAAGGATAAAAAGTTAGTCTTCGGAATTTAGAAGTATGGGTAAAAGGTAAAATTATTAAAATTGCAATTGATATAGCTAGGGCAATTACTCCTCCCAATTTGTTTGGAATTGATCGCAAGATAGCGTATGCAAATAAAAAGTATCATTCAGGTTGAATGTGTGCTGGTGTGACTAATGGGTTAGCTGGCACAAAATTGTCAGGATCTCCAAGGAGGTAGGGATTCAGAAGAGTTAATAAAATTAATACGGTCAATATAACTATAAATCCAACAACATCTTTAAAAGTAAAATAAGGATGAAATGGAACTTTATCGATATGTCTTGCAATCCCAAGCGGATTATTAGCTCCAGTTTGATGAATAAATAAGATATGGATCAGAGTTGCAGCTGCTACTAAAAATGGTAATAAGAAATGAATTGTAAAAAATCGAGTTAGTGTTGCATTATCAACTGCAAATCCGCCTCAAATTCATTGTACGAGTTCAGTTCCAATATAAGGGATAGCAGAAAAAAGGTTAGTAATAACTGTTGCACCCCAGAAAGATATTTGACCCCAAGGTAAAACATAACCTAGAAAAGCTGTTGCTATAACTATGAATAAAATAACAACTCCTACTATTCAAGCATGAAAAAATAAGTAGGATCCGTAATATATACCACGTCCGATATGTAAATAAAGGCAAATAAAGAAAAAAGAAGCCCCATTAGCATGAAGTGTACGAAGAAGTCATCCGTAATTTACATCTCGACAAATATGGGCAACACTAGAGAAAGCTAAATCAATATGAGCAGTATAGTGTATAGCAAGAAAAAGACCAGTAACAATTTGGACAACTAAGCATAAGCCTAATAAAGATCCAAAGTTTCAGAATGTCGAGATATTTCTTGGAATAGGCATATCTACTAAAGCTCCGTTAGCAATTTTAAAAAGGGGATGGCTTTTACGAATAGGTGTCGTCATTAGTAGGATAGTCGAAGTGGTCTTGAATAAAGATTAACAATTTTTACAATAACAATAAGAGTTAATAAAAGATAAAGAACTATAAATAAAGTAAAAGATATTGTTGGTGGGCTATAAATAGTTCTTACTAGAGTAGAAGTAGCATCAAGCGAAAATATATCTGAAGAAATCGCTGATCTAATAATGGAAATATCAGGAGTAATATAAAGAGGGTCTTTTAGTATTATGAAAGCTGTTAAAAATAAAGAAAATCTTGAAATAACTATTAAAGCTGTGGCTGAGAATTTGAATGGCTCATTAGAAGCAAGTGAGGCGACATAAATAAATAATACTAATATGGCCCCCAAAAAAATAAGAAAAAGAATGTATGAGAACCAAAAAGAGTTGTTGTTTAACCCTGCAGCAAGTGAAATTATAACAGTTTGAATCAATAATGTGAGGCCTATAGATAAAGGATGAATAAGACGTGTGAAGAGTAATGAAGTTGCAAAAATAAGAGGAAGAATAAAAAACAAGATTTCAGAGAGTAGTTTAATAAAATATTAGTTTTGGGAATTAAAGATAAAAGTTTACTTTTTTCTCTGAAGTTTTAAGAAAATAAATTTCATTTTTGGTTTACAAGACCAAAGTTTTGGTTTAAACTATTAAAACTAATGTCAATTCTTAGATTAATATTTATTTTCGTTCCTCTTGCCGTTGTTTTTTGTGGGTTATGAAATTTTGTTTCTAATCGAAAACATTTACTTAGAGTTCTTCTTAGTTTGGAATTTATTATATTAGGAATTTTTTGAGTCATAGTAATTTGTTTAGCTAAAGTAGGAATCGAAGCCTATTTTACTTTATTTTTTTTGACTATGGCAGCTTGTGAAGGTGCTTTGGGTCTTTCTTTATTGATTTCTATTGTGCGGACTCACGGAAACGATTGTTTCAGAAGTTTTAGAACATTACAATGTTAAAGTTTATTTTTATAAATATTTTATTGATTGCGTTTGTTAAAGAGTGGTGGTTCATTCAAATTTCTTTGTTTTTAATATGTTTTATTTTTAGGTGTTTTATGGGGCATGATTTTTCTGTTTCAGGATTGGGATTAAGATTAGGTTCGGACCATCTAGGTTTTATTTTAATTATGTTAAGAATATGAATCATGGCTTTAGTTGTTTGTGCAAGCCAAAGAATTAAAAAAATTAATAACTCTCCTGATGGGTTTTTAGTTGTAAATTTACTATTGCTATTGGCATTGCTTTTAACGTTTTCAGCAACAGATTATCTTTTGTTTTATATCAGGTTTGAAAGATCTTTAATTCCTACTTTAATTTTAATTTTAGGCTGGGGTTACCAGCCTGAGCGAATTCAGGCTGGAGTGTATATGTTATTTTACACATTGTTTGCTTCTTTACCTTTACTTGTTTCTTTATTAAGATTTTATAGCTTAGGTGGCAGGTTAACGATAGGTTTAGTTCCATGCGTTGAAAGATCTAATTTTACTACTTTCATGTGGTATTTTTGTACAATTTTTGCTTTTGTAGTGAAACTTCCTATATATCTAGTTCATTTATGACTCCCCAAAGCTCATGTTGAAGCTCCTGTAGCAGGGTCAATAATTTTGGCTGGTGTTTTATTAAAATTAGGTGGTTACGGCTTGATTCGCGTTCTTTTTTTATTCCCTGAAGTTAATAAAATATTTTCTTGATTTTGAGTCAGTGTCAGAATTTTAGGTGGGGTAATTGTAAGATTAATATGTCTGCGTCAAGTAGACATTAAGTCACTGATTGCTTATTCTTCAGTAGCCCATATAGGTTTAGTATTGAGGGGATTAGTGGTTTTTGGTTGATGAGGCCAAACTGGAGCTGTAGTAATTATAGTAGGACACGGATTATGCTCTTCTGGGCTTTTTTGTCTTGCTAATATAGTTTACGAGCGTTTAGGAAGTCGAAGATTATTAGTGAATAAAGGTTTACTAAATTTCATACCTAGGTTGGGATTGTGATGATTTTTATTAAGAATTGGTAATATAGCAGCTCCTCCTACAATTAATTTATTAGGGGAAATCAGCCTGATTTTAAGTGTAGTAAGGTGAAGAAAACTTAGTATGTTTGGGATTGGTTTATTGTCTTTTTTTAGAGCTGCATACACTTTATACATATATTCAATAAGACAGCATGGATTGTTTTTTAATTCATTGTTTTCTTGTTGTTCGGGAAAAGTTTCTGAATATTTGGTTTTAATACTACATTGATTGCCTTTAAATGTTCTTATTGTGAAAACGGCTATAATTTTACCAAGATTTTAGTTTAAATAGTTTAATAAAAACGTTGGTTTGTGGTGCCGAAATTATAAGTTATTTATTTTAAACCGTGATTTGATATATTACTATACATTTAACTAGGTTGGTGTTTTTATGCAGAAGAGCTTTTAGTTGCATTTTGTTGTCTCTCATAAGTTTGTATTATAATAGTGTGACAATAATTGAATGGGAAATTATAACTTTAAATTCTTCTTCAGTCGTAATAACTTTAATTTTTGATTGAATTTCTTTTATATTTTTAGGATTTGTACTTTTTATTTCTTCAATAGTGTTATTCTACAGAGGTGACTATATAGAAGGAGACAAAAGATTTAATCGCTTCATATATTTAGTTCTTGCTTTTGTGCTGTCTATAGGTGCTTTAATTGTAAGGCCAAATATAATTAGAATCTTGCTAGGTTGGGACGGGCTTGGTTTAGTATCATATGCATTAGTTATTTTTTACCAAAATGAAAAGTCTGCAAATGCGGGAATATTAACAGTTTTATCTAATCGGGTTGGTGATGTTGCCATTCTCCTTAGAATTTCTTTAATATTTATAGCAGGGGGTTGAAATTTTATTCTGTACAGAAGATATATGAGGGATTCTGATTTGTTACTAATAAAATGTTTAGTTGTGTTAGCAGCTATAACAAAAAGAGCACAAATTCCTTTTTCTGCTTGACTTCCAGCTGCCATGGCAGCTCCTACTCCAGTATCCGCTTTAGTTCATTCTTCCACTCTAGTTACGGCAGGTGTCTACTTATTAATTCGGTTTAGCCCAGCTTTAATAGGATCAGAAGCCCAGTCTGTTTTATTAATTATTTCTTGTCTAACAATATTTATAGCAGGGTTAGGGGCTAATTTTGAGTATGATCTAAAAAAGATCATTGCTTTATCAACATTAAGTCAGCTTGGTGTTATATTAAGGATTTTAGCTCTTGGTTTTGCTGATTTAGCTTTTTTCCATTTATTAGCTCATGCTTTGTTCAAGGCACTTTTATTTATATGTGCCGGAGTAGTTATTCATGCTGTAAAAGAATATCAAGATATTCGTTGTATGGGGAGATTAGTTTTCAGAATACCTTTAACTAGAACTTGTATAAATTTGGCTAATTTAGCTTTATGTGGAATACCATTTTTGGCAGGATTTTATTCTAAAGATTTAATTTTAGAAGTAGCTTTTATAAGAAATATTAATTTATTGGCTTTCATTTTATATGCTTTGGCCACAGGATTAACTGTTTGTTACAGATTTCGTTTAGTTTATTATAGTTTGACGGGTTTATTTAATTTGAGTAGAATAAGCCAAGTTAACGATAAAAGTGTTGTTATAACCAGATCGATGATAAGGTTGAGTATTGGTGGCGTTACGGGCGGAGCTTTTTTGTCTTGGGTGATCTTCCCTGAATCATATATAATTTGTTTAACTTTCACGTTTAAAGTGTTGGCTTTAGCATTAAGGGTGTTAGGTGCTTTAATTGGCTATCTTTTAAATATTATAAGTGTAAACTATAGATTGCGTAGACTAAAAAGTTATAGTAAAGTAGTGTTTATAGGGTCTATGTGATTTATACCTTTTCTATCTACATTTAATTTAAATTATATTAGATTAAAAACTGCAGGTGCATGTATGAAGGTTGGTGACTATGGATGATCCGAACATTTTGGGGGTCAGGGTTTATATTCTAATGTTATATCTCAATCAGGATACCTTCAAGTTTCTCAAAGTAGAAGTGTAAGGATTTACATAAAAAGGTTTCTATTCTGGGTAATTGTTGTATTTTTTATCATAATTTACTTACATAATTTAAGATCAGAATTTTGCTTTGAAGCAGCAAGGGTGGCAAATTTGTCTGTAAGTAAAAATTTCTTAATCAAAATCTAATTTTTTGTAATCAATCAAAATTTTTAGAAGTTAGTACTTCAGTTCTACAACGAAAATGTAGCGTGTTATTTACACTATAAAAAAGAAATATAAACGGACCCATCAATTTTTATTATATTCTAAGATTTTAAGTTATTTAAACTAACATCCTTCAAAGTTGTCAAAAAAAGAAAATCTTTTAAATCTTAAAATGCTTTCATTTCAATATTTTTTTGTTAAGCCCCAGTGATATACACATCTTTAGATTTGCAATCTAACGTCTTAATAATTTCCACTATGCAGCCTAATAAGAAAGTTTAAACTTGTTTATAGATTTACAATCTATCGCCTATTCCTCAGCCACCTTATC